TTTAACTCGTTCCAAACGAAGTTTTAAGAAATCTAATTTCAAGAATTATAATCTTTATACAAAATTTAATAGAGATTCGGGTTTTATAAGTTATTTGGAAGAACCAGATTTTCGTCGAGCCATAATCAAAGGATCTATGCGCATTCAAAGGCGTAAAATGGTTATTTGGGGACCGTCTCAAGGAAATCCCCATTCCCCTCTTTTTTTGGAAAAAATGGAAGATTTTCCTTTTCCTATATCCGACCTAATGAAGCTTTTTTTTAATATTAGAGATTGGTTGGGTAAAAAGTCAGAATTTGAAATTTTAGATCAACAATTTCAAATAAAAAAAAACAACCAGGAAGACGCAATGGAATTCTGGGAAAACATTCCATATGCACAAAAAACAAGAAGTATTCTGTTACTAGCACAATCAATTTTTAGAAGGTATATTAAATTACCCTTATTGATAATAGCTAAGAATATTGGCCGTATTTTATTACGGCAATCTCCGGAATGGTATGAGGATTTCCAAGATTGGAATAGAGAAATTTATTTAAAGTGCAGCTATAATGGTCTTCAATTCTCCAAAACAGAATTTCCTAAAAATTGGTTAATAGAAGGTTTTCAGATCAAAATCTTATATCCTTTTCATTTGAAACCGTGGCACGGATCTAAGCTACGACTCTCTGATAGAGATCGAAAGCAACAAGATGATTTTGATTCTTGTTTTTTAACAGTTTTGGGAATGGAAACAGAATATCCTTTTGGTCCTCCTCGAAAAACACCTTCCTTTTTTGAACCCGTTTTTAAAGATATAGACTACAAAGTCGAAATAAGAAATTTTAATTTTAGAGTTCAAAGAGTTTTAAAAAAAATAACAAAGCAACAAGAAAAAGCATTTTTTTTTTTTAAACAAATACTTTTAAAAGGAAAGAAAATTCCATTATTTATACCGAGAGAAATATATGAATCAAGTGAAACTCAAACAGAAAAGGATTTGATAATCAGCACTCAGATAATTCATGAATCATTTAGTCAAAATAAATCTAGAGATTATTCACAGGCAAAAGAAGAGATTAAACATAGAATTGATAGAAGAAACACAATCAGAAATCAAATAGAAATAATGAAAAAAAATAAAAAGAATAATCGAGAATCACCCCCAAAAATTTGGAAAATATTAAAAAGAAAAAATATTGAATTAATATTTCAATTTTGCATTGAAAAAATATACGTAGATATCTTTTTATGTATAATTAATATGCGCAGAATTTCTCTACAACTTTTTATGGAATCAACAAAAAAAATTCTTGAAAAATACATTGACAATAATGAAAAAAATAAAGATAAAGAAAGAATTAATAAAAAAAAACAAAATAAAATTGACTTCATTTCGCCTATGACTATAAAAAAGGCTTTTGATAATCTTAGAAATAGTAAGCAGAAGCCACATATTTTTTTTGATTTATCTTACTTGTCACAAAAATATGTATTTTTTAAATTATCACAAACCCAAGTTATTAACTTCAATAAGTTAAGATCTATTCTTCAATATAATGGACCATCTTTTTTTCTTAAGAATGAAATAAAGGATTTTTTTGGAACACAAGGAATATTTGATTCCAAAGTAAGACTTTCAAATTATGAAAAGAATCCATGGAAAAACTGGTTAAGAAGTCATTATCAATATGATTTATCTCAGATTACATGGTCTACATTAGTCCCACAAAAATGGCGAAATCAAATAAATCAATGCCATATGTCTCAAAATGATGATTTAAAGAAAAGGTATTCCTATGAAAAAGACCCATTATTGGATTACAAAAAAAAACAAAATTTGAAAGTATATTTATTACCAAATAAAGAGGAGAATTTTCAAAAAAACTATAGATATGATCTTTTCTCATATAAATATATTAATTCTGAAACTCAGAATAAGTCTGATATTTATAGATCATCATTAGAAACAATAAAGAAACAAGAAAATTCCACCAAAAATAAAGAAACTTTTTTTAACATACTTAATAATATTCCTATCAAGAATTATCTAGAAAAAAGTGATATTATATATATGGAAAAAAATACAGATAGAAAATATTTGGGTTGGAAATTTAATACAAATATTCAGGTTGAACCTAATAAGGACCAAATAACAGAGAATTCTCATAATAATGGTCTTTTTTATCTTCCAATTAAATCAAATTCCGAAATCAATTATAAAAAGGTCTTTTTTGATTGGATGGGGGTGTCTTTTGATTGGATGGGAATGAATGAAAAATTCTTAATCTTAAATCACTTCATATCGAATCCGAAAGTTTTTTTATTTCCAGAGTTTTTAATACTTTATCATAAATATAAAGAGAAACCTTGGTTTATCCCAAGCAACTTACTTCTTTTTAATTTGAATATCAATCCAAATTTTAGCGAAAATCCAAATATCAAAGGAAAACAAGAGGCGGATGAATATTTTTTAAATTTTAGACCATCAAATTCAAAACAATATTTTGAATTAAAGAAT